CATTACATATACCCAACGAAACCTCTCTAATCAACTTTTTTTTAGAAATCTTATTTGTTTGTAAACCCGTCTCTTCCTTTTCCTTATCATTATCACAAGCACAATTCCACATGAATATAAATGGCTGGGGTCATCAACCCAGCCAAAATTGTTATATATCAAGATTTAATGATCCAATTGCAGACAATTTTGGTCAATCGTTGAATTCAATTGAATGAAATCAAATGAAAAAGGAATGGTTCTTTCTATAGAGAACGTCGTTTTTTTGTTTAGACGCATGTCGGAAACAAATAACATCAAAATTGATAATAAAATTATATGAATCGTCATATCGTAATTGAATGAACAAACATAGAATATTTATTCGAGTGGCGAGATATGATATAAATAGACCAAAAGAAAATTTTAGGAAAAAGATCTTTGAGATCTCTTTCCTTTTTTTTTTACAATTCCCCAATATCGTAATCTTTCCTTTTCCTATTCTATATCGTATCTATCCTATTTATATAGGTATATAACGTTCCTTCATGAAATTATCTCGGGTCGCCCTTGAGTTGTTGGAATAAGCTTTTTTTTTGTTTTGGAAGCTAGTTAATGATGACCCTCCATGGATTCACCTATATAAGCCGCAGCTAAAGTTGCAAAAATAAGAGCTTGAATCCCACTTGTGAATAATCCAAGGAACATGACAGGTATAGGAACCACTGAAGGTACTAAAGAAACAAGAACAACAACTACTAATTCATCAGCCAATATATTCCCAAAAAGTCGAAAACTAAGTGATAAAGGTTTTGTGAAATCTTCTAGGATGTTAATTGGTAAAAGTATTGGAGTTGGTTGAATGTATTTACCAAAATAACCCAATCCCTTTTTTGTAAGCCCCGCATAGAAATACGCTACTGACGTGGGTAAAGCTAAAGCAACAGTAGTATTTATATCATTCGTGGGTGCAGCTAACTCTCCATGAGGTAACTGTATGATTTTCCAAGGTAAAAGAGCACCTGACCAGTTAGAAACAAAAATGAATAGAAACATAGTTCCAATAAAGGGAACCCAAGGACCATAATCTTCGCCAATCTGAGTTTTGCTCAGGTCTCGAATGAATTCAAGCACATATTCAAAAAAATTCTGACCGTTGGTTGGAATGGTTTGTGGATTCCGAACCGCTATAGTGACTGAACCTAATAAGATAGCAATTACGACCCAAGAAGTGATAAGTACTTGGGCATGAACTTGGAAACCCCCTATTTGCCAATAGAGGTGTTGACCTACTTCCACACCAGATATATCGTATAGCCCTTTTAGTGTGTTGATGGAACATGGTAGAACATTCATATTACCCTCTGACATAAATAAAACTTAAAAAGGAATTATTTTGATTCAAATATCTCTTTCTCGCCTCGACCACTTTTACTTTAATCGTATATTTCGAATACCAAAGAATGACATAATATCCCCAGCAATTTTGATCTCTTTTTTGAGATTCGGTAATAGTAACCGATTCAATCAATCAATCTATTGAGTTCCAAAGGTTATTGACTTATCTTATTATTAATCAACGATTTCTTATATAGCTAGAACGGCCCTCACAAATTGCAGATACTAATTTAGTAAGAATCAATCGAATTGAAGCTATAGCGTCATCATTGGCTGGAATCGAAATATCTGCCAGATCCGGGTCACAATTTGTATCGATTAAACAAATCGTCGGAATTCCTAAAGTGATACATTCCCGAAGAGCCGTATATTCTTCATGCTGATCAACGATTATTACAATATCAGGTAACCCCGTCATATATTTGATCCCACCCAGATATGTTTGCAAATGAGATAATTTTCTCTTCAACATTGCAGCATCTCGTTTCGGGAGACAGTTGAGTTTCCCCGCCCTTTGTTCCGCTCTCAAATCCCTGAACTTATGAAGTCTCGTTTCTGTAGTGGACCAATTCGTTGACATACCACCGAGCCATTTTTTATTAACATAATGACATCGAGCCCTTATTGCAGCTGATGCTACTGAATCCGCAGCTTTACTTTTTGTACCAACTATTAAAAAGTGCTTTCCCCTACTTGCTGCATCAAAAACTAAATCACAGGCTTCTGATAAAAAACGCGCAGTTCTAGTAAGATTTGTAATATGAATACCTTTACGCTTTGCAGAGATGTAAGGTGCCATTCTAGGATTCCATTTCCTAGTACCATGACCGAAATGAACTCCCGCTTCCATCATCTCTTCTAAATTTATGTTCCAATATCTTCTTGTCATTTCTCCCCACATTTCCCCCTTTTTTTAGAAGGTACCCTGAAATAAATAATTGTTCCGAAGGAACTTTCTCCCGGAAATGGACCGTTGATACACGGTCCAAATCATTAATGAATTTCTATTTGTTATTATCTTTAATAGCAAATCAAATGACCGGGCCAATTAAAATTCGTTAAAAGAAATGAATAAGTCTGCTCTTAGGAATTTTGAATTCCTGTAAATAATTGTTCTTATGTATCATGGAAATTTTTGGGTATGCAAGAACTAAAAAATTCTCTGTGGTGGAACAAAATATCGCTTATTTCCCCCTCGAATAAATTCTTCTTTTTTATTTCCAAAGGAATGTTGTTGTGTTGCCTTGAACGATGTACTAATCCTTTGAATCCCGTACCAACAGGTATCATACCCCCCAGAACAACATTCTCTTTCAGGCCTTTCAACCAATCAATACGACCCCGCAGAGCAGCTTTTGCTAAAACTCGGGCGGTTTCTTGAAAACTCGCTTCGGATATGAAACTTTGAGTATTCAGAGATGCCCTCGTTATCCCCAATAAGATGGCTCGGTAACAGATCGCTTCTTCCAAAGCGCGCCCTGTCCGTTCTGCTCGCAACAATCCAATTAGTTCTCCGGGTGAAAAAACATTCGACATTCCATCTTCTGAAACCAAAACTTTGGATGTTATTTGGCGTACAATAATCTCTATATGCCTATTATGGATCTGCACTCCCTGGGATCGATAAACCTTTTGGATCTTATTAACCAAAGAGATACGACTTTGTGCTATGGTTAGCTCAGCGCCGATTAAAAATCCCCACGGAATTCCAAGAATTCTTGTTATATGTTCATTCCAACCTTCAACCCTCTTTTCTAAGTTCATCGATATTGAATCAATCGAACGAACTTCCAACACCTGTTCTACTTTTGGAAGACCCTGCGTTATATCACCCGATCTCGACTTTTCATATATAAATGTAACTAATGTATCTCCTTCGTAAAGAATTTCTCCATAATGGCCATGAACAGTTGCTCCTGGAGTGGCCAAATGAGGCTTAGCCGATCTTATTACTAAGGAGTCAACATGAACAGTTAGAACTTGTCCCGATTTGATGTGGGGTCCATATTTAGATATACATACATTTTCACAAATAAACTGCCCAAGGCTAATTATTGTGGGCGTCCTCTCACAAGAATTGGGATGTAGAAAACACCAATTTAAATTGAATGGATTAAAAATGATGTTACTACACGGATCGGGATTCGAAATCCTACCATTTTCATCTATTAAATAATATTGAATGTCTTGGAAAATCTTTTTTAAATTGTCAAGTATCAAATATTTACTTAATAAGATCTGATTATAAGTTATAAAATCGTTTCTTGAATCCAAATTCGTAATTTTAGCTATAGTCCCTAAGGGACCCGAGGAATTCCTAATCGAAATCTCGGGATCCTCCTTAATTGATTCTTTTCTCCCATTGTAAGATTTCGAACCATTGAATGAACCAATTCGAGAACAATTAGATGATGACAAAATGAGAAAAGATTGGGATTTCTTATTGCTATTCAGCAACATACGAATAGTCCCGTGATGTTGAGTAAGTGATTGAATCTTCACCTTGGAATAAAAAGGATTTCTATTGGGGCAATCTGATCCATTATCGGGATTCAATCCGTAGCCTGCCATATCATTTCTTTTTCCGGTATACAAAATGGGGGGCTTTAATAAGTCAATTCTTATGAAATCTCGAATCAGATCATTTGTCCTTACTTCAACAAAGGAAGCATGAACTTCTTCTATAAAACCATTTTTGTCTTGGTCCCAATTCAATACTAAACAAGTCCGAACTAATTGAATACTTGTGTGAGAAATTCCTCGAATTGGTTTGCCATTTCCATAAAGGATATAATTGACGACTCGGAGTTGCACATTATCCCGTTCTTGCAACGAATCCTGGGGGAAAAGTGTTGCTAAGTTTATGCCATCTGCTATTTCATATGTGACTACGGGTCGAACCGAAACAAAATACTTTTTCTTAATGGGTGTGATCCGTTGGACATAGATCCAATTTTTCAATTTTTTTGATTCCTTAGAATTTTTTTTTTCCGTTCCTGGTGGTATCAAGATGCCGCTATGCCGAGAGATTTTATCTGTCTCTCCAGGAAAATGGATATCTCCAGAAAAGATTTTCAGTTCAATCCTTTTTTTTTTTCTCTCCACTCGGACCAAGCCACCTACCCGACTTCTTGTATTTAAAGCGATTTGCGTATCTACTCCAATGATACTATTGTTTCGTACCATTATGGCCGAAGATCCGGGTAAGATATGAACTTCCTCGGGAATGAAAAAAAATCGATCTACTTTCGTTTGGTATTTCGACCTCAATTCTTTTGCTCCTCGATATTCAATCAAATCCTCTTTTTTTACGATAGAATCTACCTCTACGGTCCCATATTTAGTAATTCCTGAGCTGCTTCTTCTGTATTGGAGATCGTCAAAATAGGCAAGAATACTATTTCTACGTAAAATACCAGTTATGGGTATTTCAATCGAGATACCAGAACAGGGCATTGGTTCTTTCTCTGCTTCTTGCGAATATTGGAACGGAATGATGAATCTATTTCTTCGCCTTTTCGCCAATAAATCCGAATTCTCGTGGAGAATAGCAGTATATATGAAATTCCAACGACTGTTGGATATGCTTTGGTCAGGTCCTGAATAATCAAGAATCCCATCTCCCCGATTACTGGAAAGGTCCGAACGAAACAATTTGTGTCTCATTCGATCATTAATCACTGAGAAGTCAGAAATAGATCTCTGTTCTAAAGAAAGAGAATGAACATTCATTTGATCTTGATCTTTGTGTAGCGAAAAGGACACTAGATTAGATCGGCACGGGTTTCCTGATAATATCCATAAATGACTTGTTTTTGGTAATAGATGAACATTACCATATGTATATTCAGGTGCATGGTATACATCGGTACTCCAATGCATTTCTCCCTCTGAATCAGAATAAATATGTTTTCGAACTTTTTCTTTAAAACTTAAAGTGGATGTTCCGGCACGAATCTCAGCAATCACTTGTTCTGATTCTACATATTGATCGTTTTGAACTAAAAGAAAACTTTTTGGGGGAATATTCACATTATGTAGAATATCCTGACTTTCAATAGTTACATACAGGTCTATATAACATAGAAAAGCAGGATGTCCATGACGTGTACGTGTGGGATGAACCAAATCCTCATTGAATTTTATTTTTCCATTCGAAGGAGCTCGTACATATTCTGCAATACCACCTGTGAATACTCCACCGGTATGAAAAGTTCTTAATGTTAGTTGAGTACCTGGTTCTCCAATTGATTGACCCGCAATGATACCCACCGCTTCCCCCAATTCGACCAGGTCACCATGAGTAGGACTCCGACCATAACATAATCGACAGATCCAAGAGGTACTCCTACAAGTAAATGGGGTTCGAATATATATTGATTTCGCTTGAAAAGTTATGAAGCGATTGACAAGTCCAATCCCAATATCCTGATTTCGGGCGGCAATGCACCGTGCACCCATATATATGTCATATGCTAATACACGACCAATTAGTGTTTGGATCAAAATTTTTTCTGCCATCCTATTTCGAGGACTCACCGAAATACTTCGGATAGTGCCACAATCTGTTCGACGTACAACAATGTGTTGAACTACTTCAACAAGTCTACGCGTGAGGTATCCAGCATCGGATGTTCGTACAGCAGTATCCACAACTCCTTTGCGGGCTCCGTAGCAGGAAATAATATATTCCGTTAAAGAAAGTCCTTCACGTAAATTACTTTGAATGGGTAAATCAATCATTTGTCCTTGGGGATCCGACATTAATCCTCTCATACCTACTAATTGATGTACCTGAGATGCATTTCCCCTAGCTCCTGAAAAGGACATTATATGGACTGGATTAGAAGGATCAGTCATCCTAAAATTAGGATGCATTTCTTGTCTCAAATATTCACTTGTAGCATACCATATCTCAATGGATTGGCGTAATTTTTCTACCGCGTGTACATTCCCATAATGATGGTGCTTTTCCAAAATAAAACTTTGTTGTTCAGCATCTTGGACTAGCCACCCCTTAGAAGGTATTGTTAAAAGATCATCAATTCCTAATGAAATGGATGTAGCAGTAGCTTGTTGGAAACCCAGAGTCTTTACTTGATCCAGTATATGTGATGTATATGCCATTCCGAAGTGATCTATTAATCTGCTAATAAGTCGTTTCATGGCAATTCCATCTATCGCTTTGTTGTGAAAGACCAGATCGGACCGTTCCGCCATAAGTACCTCCATATTCCGCTGAGTAGGATTCAACAATGGGTTTGAGTCAGTGATTCGAAGACTTCCTTTTCTCCATCTTGATTCACATAGAAATTCAGGAATTTTTATAAGATAATAGTTGAACCGAACCGAAGAGACCCCAATACCTATGGATAGCACATAATTACTTAGGTAGCGTATGAGTAGGCCCGACAAAACCCCTGTATGGCTTCTTCTATTTCTCGATAGAAAGAAATATGACCAACAGTGGTTCGAATGTATATACAAAGGATTTCTTTTTTGACACTTCTTACTATTAGATAGTTCCCATAAATCTCATGATAGGTGCCCAAGGATTCATATTGAACTTCGATGGGAACTTCTCTTAAGGCAATGACACGTTGATCTAGTCGCCACCGGAGCCACAAAAGAGTATCTAAATTGATTCGTTTCTGCCGATAAGCTCCAAGTGCATCATAGGAACTACAAAAATAGGGTTCTTTCTCTTTCGTATACCGATATTTATTATCGTCAACTGTTTCATTTTGATAGTTTCTGCAATTCCATGGATTATACCTATTTGCACAAATACCTCGACGATTTCCGATCGTTAATACATAGAGTCCAATAAGCATATCTTGAGTTGGTACGGAAATGGGATCCCCCATAGCTGGAGACAAGAGATTCATATGAGAAAACATAAGTAAACGGGCCTCCGCTTGAGCTTCCAAAGATAAAGGTACATGAACAGCCATTTGATCCCCATCAAAGTCTGCATTGAATCCCTTACAAACTAATGGATGTAAACAAATAGCACGTCCCTCTACTAAAATGGGTTGGAACGCCTGTATACCTAATCTATGCAGGGTAGGTGCTCTATTCAGCAATACGGGATGGCCCTGCATAACTTCTTGAAGTATTTCC